CAGGACAACAAAACAATATCGGATTCTGAAATCAAGGAAAGATATTGAAAAATAGATTTTCGAAAAAAAATATACTTTTTTTATATGTATCGGAAAAGGGGAGCGATTTATTCCTATGGAGCGTCCATTAACAAGAAGATAAAATAAGAAATATCGACAAATTCTTGTCTTGTTGTGGTGTGGTCTAAGGAAATAAAAAAAAAACCGCTTTCTACAATTTAATATATATCGAATTTAAATATCAGAATAGCTGATATAGTCATGATTCAATGGGTCAGGTCCACTTACTTTTTATTTAACATTTTATGTTCGATTTGGTAGGAACAATGGGGAAGTAGGAATACTTTGATTTTGGTTTGGCGATTAAATTAAAAATTAATAAGTAGGGGTTGGATATTGGATATCTAGAATATTTATGTTATGTCCCAGGACAAAAAAATGGAATAAAATAATAAGATAAGATATGAAGAGGACTACTATGTCATTACAGGTTAGAATTCCTCCAATAAGTTCAATTAGTCATTATGATAATGATTAAATGTTCCACTTTTTAACTAGAATTCATAATAATTAAGAACCCAATATAAATTATAATGAGTGGTTGCCCGTTTCTTTTATATATCAAATCCGTATTCTCCGCTGAAAAAGGAAGACTAAGACTTGAGTTTCATGAAAAAGCCCTTTATCGGATTTGAACCGATGACTTACGCCTTACCATGGCGTTACTCTACCACTGAGTTAAAAGGGCCCTATTCAATTCATGAATTAGCCATTTTCCATTATGAGTCTACTGCATATATACATATATGTGCAGTAGACTCATAATGGAACAAGAAATTTTATTTACCTAGAAAAATTTTTCTCGTTTTTGAATTTTCTGGCTTAGTGTGAGATAGTGATAGGCATATTATATTTCATCTGAATGAGAAACGAAGCAATGAATGAAAATGGAAGAAAAAAAATGTTCTAATTCTATAGAATTAGAACATAGATAGAAAGACTTTTCCGATCTAGCCATACCATTAGATTATATTGACAATTCCAAAAAACTGTTCATACTATCATCATAGTATGATGACGGTCGGGCGGATATGCCCCCATCGTCTAGTGGTTCAGGACATCTCTCTTTCAAGGAGAAAACGGGGATTCGACTTCCCCTGGGGGTAGGGTACTACGAAAGGAAGTTGATCATGGATTATCAATAAGCCTAGAATGAATTCTTCCTGGGTCGATGCCCGAGCGGTTAATGGGGACGGACTGTAAATTCGTTGGCGACATGTCTACGCTGGTTCAAATCCAGCTCGGCCCAAAAATGCACCGTTCCATGAGTATGATACAACCAATTTGTCCTACAGAAAGGGTTCATTTTTTTGCTCTATCTATATCTTTTTTCTCATCTCATTGAAAGATTGATTATCTATTTTTAACAATAAAATAAAAAATCACTAGTTACTAATAATCCGCGCTACTCTCACTAAAGCCCGTGTTTATGTGGATATGATATCAATATATCATTCGCGTATCCGTTACGTTACAACATGACGAGTAGAATGTTCTTATGAAACCATAAGAATATGTATGCTATACACCTCGCTGGGATTGTAGTTCAATTGGTCAGAGCACCGCCCTGTCAAGGCGGAAGCTGCGGGTTCGAGCCCCGTCAGTCCCGAACTAGGATCCGATGAATTTCTCAATTCATTTTTTTATTTTTAGCGAAAGGGAAGACAGGGAGCAAAATGGAATCCCCGTTGCGGGGGGGGAGATTTTGATTTCTTTTGTTTCGCATTTATCATCAGACAAATAGGGGAATTTCTTTCACTAGTACTGATTGATAAGGGAGAGACATATGTAGATTAGTACAATCGGTAGTATTGCTATATTCAGACTGACTATATTCAGTATTTTAAATTTAAGAGATACCATACTCACTTTCTTTTTCGATTGTTCTTGATCAATGAAATGGAATAGAGTGCCCATATTTTTATGGGGAGTACAGACATAAATTGTCTTCGTTTATTGTACGATACACTTAATATAAATATAATTTAATTACCCGGCGAAGTACTTTTCAGGTTAAAGCACATCCTTTCTAAATTCCTACTTTTTTTTGTGTATCCTCAATTATTAATACTAATTGGAAACAATCTATTTCATTCTCATTTAAATTGCATACTGCGTTTTTCATGTATACGTTCCAATCCCAATCCAATAAAGAGAGGATACTAAAGAAAAGACCAACCAAGCAACGTCCCCTTTCTTATTCTTAGTAAATTTCATTTGTTCGAATATTCGATTTTTTATACTTAATCCTTTCTTTTTTCTATCTCACTTATACTGTTTGGATCTGTGTATGACCCAGAGAATACTGGTCATATCATATGATACTTCATAATTTGATGTACATAATTCTACGTAAAAGTAGGAAAGTTGTATAAGGAAGATGCTAGGTTATAGAAAAGAAAAAGTGAAAAAAGGGGACGAAAATCCAACGGCGGGTATTTCTGATACAATCAAAAATGGTATTTTTGATTTAGTATGGATAAAAGATCTTCCTATGTTATACTATTTATTCCATTTTCGACGATGAATTCATTTGATAGATCAGAAATTGTTATTCATAATATTGATCTGATTCAGTATTATCAGGATGCAATTCATCCCATTGAATTTACAAGAGTCAAATTTCTCATCTCTATGGGATTAGATCCCGAGTTATTGCGAAACAAAAAAAAAAAAAAAAGATTATGGAAGTCAATATTCTCGCACTTATTGCTACTGCACTGTTCATTCTAGTTCCTACTGCTTTTTTACTTATCATCTATGTAAAAACAGTTAGTCAAAATGATTAATTTGAATTATTAATTCTTATCAATGATTTAAGAAATGAAAGAAAGGGATTCAAACTCTAAGTCTTAAATGAAATGATTAGGCTGGAATCAGAAGTATCTTAGTAAGTATCTAATAAGCTAGTGTGGTAGAAAGAACTATAGTTCTTTCTACCACACTGGCTAGTATTGTATACTATTTTTTATTATATAAAGTTGTATTGTATACGAATATAGGCTTCATATAGATCAAATTACAATATGTACATATATTAGATGTACATATAGATAGCACTCTAATTCTATTTCTTTTATTTTGATTTCCCATCTCAAGAAGTCACAATTAACGGATGATCCGCGGAGTTATATGGTAACCTCTTCGGATTTTATTTGGAAAAGGAGTAGAGTAGAGCCTGTCCATTTTTCATGCTTAAACATTCAATGAGTCAAAAAAAGCATAAAAACATTTCTAGGAGTCTAAAACAAATGTTAAATGTGTGATATATGGATCGCTCAATGGAAGAAAGATCTAATTTTATTATGTGTTATTTATGTGTAGGACCTTTTTGGACAATCATTAATCGCTTCGTTTCCAGTAGAAAGAAAATATGTATTGTCGTAATAGCGGAACTTTTAGAAAGGTAAAAGTAAAGAAAAAAAATAGGTATTGGTTTTTCTTATTGTAATATCCATAATTCTGATAAGAGTTGATTCACCAAAATAGAATATTTAGGAAACGGTTGGATTGGAAAAAATCTCCTATCATGTTTGAAGAGATTTATTTTTAAGGCTTCGAAAAATGATCAATAAAGAGTTGATACAGTTCGATTGAGCAATCGATTACTCAATTAGTAGTGCCCCCAGCCCTAGAGTCCACTCCTTCCCCATACTACAAGTGAAAGGGAAAATGTAAAGACTACCATTAAAGCAGCCCAAGCAAGACTTACTATATCCATGTGAATTATGCCCCTATTTCTATGAAGGAATTATTCTGTTATTGATTAATAATCATAGTGGAATCAATGGCGCAGAGTCAAAATAGGATTCTGAATTAAGACTGTTGATGAACCAAACCAATTCAATGAATACATTCGTAACAAGTTTCTATATTTTAGGGTTTCTGGTAGAATCAGGAAGCATTAAGTACAAATACGATGATACACACGTTTTTTCTTTGGAAATAGCAAAGGACCTCTAATGGAGTGGAGCATGTAAGAGTAAGAATAGTAAGACCCTTTGTTTGTTTTGATACCTTTCTTTACTAAGCAAAAAGCATAAAAATATACCATCAAGAGAGATAACTATCTATCAGATACCTCTATTTCCTATTTGATCTAAGCTTACTGTCTTTCTTTCTGTGAAAGAATCGGGAGAACCCCCCACCACTATTCCTACATATACATACATTTTTTCTTTTCAACTTTGAACTTTACTCTAAAAAAAAAGAAGAGTAGACCAACCATTCTGATTGCATGTCTGAGCACTCATAGCCTCTCATGAGTCTGGATACAAAGTATCTTCGGGCCTTTCCACAACTCCTAAATAGATTTCCTATCATCGTATCCGATCTAATTTAATACCAGACAGTATCGCGAGACACTACTTTGTTTAATAAGGGCAGTTTAAGAGATCTTGATATGATAGTCTTTCGTATAATCTCTTCTTCAATTCTAGTACCAAAAAAGAAGTGCCCTTTAGGAACCCTTGGATACCGAGATTTCCAACCTTAGTTCTGAATCCCGGAATTGACTCTCGCCGTTTATTTTATTTTTCAATTAAATAAAATAAATGGCCCGAACCTATCATTAAATTAATAAGTGAGAGTTGCTTCATCCCTATTGATACTGGTTTGTTTGGGCTACACCCAGATTTTGAGAAAAAAAAATGACAGTCTTTTAGAAAACCTATGCTATGGGTTATAAAAATCAAGTATTGACACGTCCGCTTAGTCCTTTGCCTCTGCTTCTTGCGGAGCAAAAATTCATCGAATTTAGACCAACAGGATAAGAAATCCCCAATCTTTTGTTGATCAGGCGACACCCGGATTTGAACTGGGGATAAAGGATTTGCAGTCCCCCGCCTTACCACTTGGCCATGCCGCCAAATTAGGTCCAAAATAGATAAAAATATTATCTATATTCTATTTCTATTACTAATTCTTTTTTTTTTTTTTGA